TCTCTATCAAGGTGTTTACTTTTCCATTGACCCCAGCTTTTTATGTTGTTCTCCTTACCATTCCTAAAATGGAAATTGAAAGAATTGAGAATTCTCAATTCTCGACGACGTCTAGACGATAAAATCATTTCAGGAACAAGCAAATCAAAATTATCCTTATCAACAGATTTTTGGTTTCCGTATCTTTGATTAGTTTGTTGCTTACTCTTATGAACCAATGAAATACCTATGGCTTGATACATAATAAATTCTTCCTGATTTGTTATAGACAGGTTGAAGTAGGGGTTGAAGCTAATTACCCCGTCGGACCACCAGTTGTGCAAAGCCACACTGTCCGAGGGCGGGGCTACTAGGTTCATCGGCGTCAGATTGCCCAGTGTACAATAGAGTATAAACAGTGTGAATTTTTTTTCCGGTATTCTCATGTTTTTCAACAGAGAATAGAACTTGAGAGTGCTCTTGATCACCGAAAACTTCGTAAAGTCCATCTCGTAATTCGCATACTGGAGCTGCTGGGCAGTGAAATTGACTCTCTTCGTCACCGGGGAACTCTGGTATTGTTTTTCTTTTTTCATGAACCGTTTTTCATAACGTTCTGTAATAACTTCTTCGAAGTTTTGACTAACATTTTCTTCGTCTTGACTAACATTTTCTTCGTCTTGACTAACATTTTCTTCGTCTTGACTAACATTTTCTTCGTCTTGACTAACATTTTCTTTTCCTATCCTAACATTTTCTTCGTCTTGACTAACATTTTCTTCGTCTTGACTAACATTTTCTTTTCCTATCCTAACATTTTCTTTAACAATTTCTTTTCCTTTCCTAACAATTTCTTTTCCTTTCCTAACAAGTTCTTTTTCTTCCCTACCAATTTCGTTTGCTTTCCTAACAAGTTCTTTTGCTTTACTAACAGTTCCTTTTGCTTTCCTAACATTTTCTTCTTCTTTCCTAACAGTTCCTTTTGCTTTACTAACAGTTCCTTTTGCTTTCCTAACAGTTCCTTTTGCTTTACTAACAAGTTCTTCTTCTTCACTAACAATTTCTTTTCCGTTGAAATTTGAAAGAAGTAATTTGATTGGTCTAAGCCACGGGTTCATTTTATATGTCTCCAGAGGTAGCATAACTTCTCGGACGAACCAATCTTTCTCAGTGGCTTTAGTATTAGTGAAGATTTCTTCATTCATTCCCATCCAATCAAAAAAGCTTTTTTTGTGTTTTTTCCAATCAAAAAAGCTTTTTTTGTGTTTTTTGTGATTGAGCTCTTGGATTTCTGGAAAAATATAAATAAGACCTCTATTCTCAATTATTTCAGAATTATTAGTCCCAACCGTCGTATTTGTATTATGGTTAGGATCGATCTTCATCCAGGCCTCAGCCTCAAATTTGAGAATCTTACAATCAAAATCTAAAGATTTTCTATTTATAAAGCTCTTGAGATAATTCTTGTCTAGATAATGTTTGATAAAAATCTCCTCGGGTATATTTATATCAACTAATTTGTCTTTCTGTGTGGTGTAATTATAAGAGATCTCTTCTTTCTTATTTACTTGTAATGGCAATTTATAAATATAGGAGTCCTTCTTAGTTTCAGGACAAATGAATTTATATGCTAAAAGATCATATCTATAGTTTTTTTCCAACTTATTTTTTTGATTTGTTAATGAATATACTTCAGAATCATTTTGTTTTTTGTAATGAAGTAATTCGTCTTTTTCATATGAATCTCCTTTATTTAAATCTTTATTTTGAGGCGTATGGCGTTGGTTGACTGCATTTCGCCATTTTTGTGGGATTAATATAGACCATCTAATCTGAGATAAATTGTATTGATAATGACCTCTTAACCAGTTTTTCCATGGATTCATTCCAAAATTGCGAAGTTTCTTATGCTTTAATTCGGAATGAAATATTCCTTGTCTTTCAAAAGAATCCTTTATTGCAGTCTTAACAAAAAAAGATGTTCCGCGATATTGAAGAACAGATCTTAACTTATCACTAACTTGGGTTTGTGATAATTTGTAAAATACATATGCTTGTGACAGGGAAGATAAATCTGGTAAGGAAGAAAAAATTTTCAGAAAAGGAGGTGACGCCCTCCTAAAGGCAATTATTTTTTCATTTGTTTCAGGATTGTAAATGTCTTTATCAAAATTTTTTTGGGGGAAATTGATTCTACAAATATTAATGATCCATAGAAAGATATCTAGGTAGATATTGTATATTTTTTCAATGAACAATTTTTGAAAATAATGCAATTTACTTATTAATCGAACATTTCTTCTTTTTAGAATTGTCCAAATATTTTTTGGTGATTCTCCATTTTTTTTTTCTTTTGTAATTATTTCTAATTGATTTTTGGTTGTGCTTATTCTATTAATCACATTTTTTCGTTTTTCTTCTAGTATTTTTGCTTCTGATTCTTCTGAATTTGTCAAAGCTGTAGATGGAATTTGACTAACTGATTCATCTTCATCAATTATCTCATTGCTGATTATAGAATCTTTTTCTTTTTTAGTTTCACTCGATTCATATACTCCTCTCAATATTCTATTTTCTTTTATAGTTTTTTTTATTTTTTTGACAAGTTCTTCTATTTGGCTTTTTAGACCTAGAACCGTTTTGATAAGCCATTTTATGCTTTCTTTTGAGCCTTTTAGAACTCGAACAATTGGTGGTTTGATTGTTTTCTTGAACTTCTTGATCAATTTTCTTATAACTAAAAAATCGGTCTTTTTCATTTTTTTTTTTCTCAATAATATTTCACGTATATCATTTAGTTTTTGGAAAATGGGCCTTAAAATGGGCATCCAAAAAGTCTCAAAGGAAGGGTCGGGCAGGGCGTCACCCATAGGATAGTCAGCTACTCCCCAGACAGCCCTTAGAAAAACAGTCTCGGTATTTTCCAGATTTCTATCATCCTCTGTGCGAAAAGGTTGCAAATAAAAAGGAGATGTAATTTTGATCTGAAGACCTTCTTCGACCCAATTCTCCGGAAACACTCTGTTGTATACAGTACCACCGTCGTAGGCGCATATAGCATGATCCTCTTTCTCCCACTCCGCCCAATCCTCATACCACTCGTTCTGTTGCAATAATAAGAAACGGCCAATAGTTTTAGCTATTATCAATAAAGGCAATGAAATAAATTTTCTAAAACCTGAGTGACAAAGTACTATACAAGCTCTTATTGCAGGCGCACACTCGACTACATCATTCCATTCTTCCGATGCCGCCCACTGTACCAAATGTTTTTCGATGCCACTTATTTCTGGGCGTGGGGCGTGCACAACTTTGAATATGGCGTCTGGTTTACTTTCTTTCCTTTCTTTCCTGGCTTTCCCGGCTTTCCTAGCTTTTCTTTCTTTCCTGGCTTTTCTGGCTTTCCCGGCTTTCCTAGCTTTCCTTTCTTTCCCAGCTTTCCTTTCTTTCTTTTCTTTTCTGGCTTTCCCGGCTTTCCTTGCTTTCCTGGCTTTCCTGGCTTTCCTTTCTTTTTTTGTTTGTTCTTTGTTACGTTCGTTAAGAGTGAAAAGGCCCCCCCTTTTTTTGCTTCTTTTGCTTACAAACCCCAACCTATGCATCAATTTTTTGCCTCTTTTGCTTCCAAACCCCAACCTATGCATCAAATTTTTGATTCTTTTGCTTCCAAACCCCAACCCATGCATCAAATTTTTGATTCTTTTGCTTCCAAACCCCAACCTATGCATCAACTTTTTGATTTTCAAAACAAGGACCTTGACCTTGGGGTTGATGAACCCGAAATAAATAGACCATCTACTTTTTACGAAGCGGAAAAAAAGAGGGGAACGCGGCCGGCTTTCAATCTTTCTTCCAATAAACGTTTTACGCCTTTGGTAGCGCATAGAACCTTTGATCACCCCTCGCTGAAACCCTTTCTGCAGCCACAGGTGGGTATAAAGGTCCTCTTGCACAGAGTCACGAGTATTCATTGTATCAGCAATCTCCTCAATATCCGTCTTCTTGTCTTGAGTATTAGTCTCCGTCTTCTTGTCTTGAGTATTAGTCTCCGTCTTCTTGTCTTGAGTATTAGTCTCCGTCTTCTTGTCTTGAGTATTAGTCTCCTCAATATACGTCTTCTTGTCTTGAGTATTAGTCTCCGTCTTCTTGTCTTGAGTATTAGTCTCCTCAATATCCGTCTTCTTGTCTTGAGTATTAGTCTCCTCAATATACGTCTTCTTATCTTGAGTATTAGTCTCCTCAATATCCGTCTTCTTGTCTTGAGTATTAGTCTCCTCAATATCCGTCTTCTTGTCTTGAGTATTAGTCTCCGTCTTCTTGTCTTGAGTATTAGTCTCCGTCTTCTTGTCTTGAGTATTAGTCTCCTCAATATCCGTCTTCTTGTCTTGAGTATTAGTCTCCGTCTTCTTGTCTTGAGTATTAGTCTCCCCACTATCCGTTTTAGTATCTTTGCGAACCTTCGGAGCAAAAAAAAGCTCATGTTTATAGTTTTCTGATTTCACCTCATACTCGTCCCGCTGCTTGTCACTGTGTTCTTCCGCATTTTGCTCTACGTCGGTGAATAATTTGTATATCCAACGAGGGACTGTGTGAAAGATTTCTCGGTGAAAAAGATCTTTTCCCCGATAATATTTGTTTTTAGTAGCTATCCTTTTGTTTTTTAACTGTTTCCGATGAATTCTTTCCGACCCCTTTTTCACAGGATTAGAAAACAATTTTTCCAAAGGATTATAATATAATTTTTTTTCAGCTCGTAGTTTTTGTGTTTTTCTTTTAAGTATCGCTAACAGTCCCTGTCCATAGTTTGGGGAATCGTAAAGGAAACCTGAAATAAGGGTCTCATAAATTCGATTTAGAACAAGGCTTTGGACCATTTTAGATTGAGAATTTCCAATCTGAGGAGATTGACGAATTGCTTTAATTTTACCAGATATAAGTTTACGAATTTCATCAATGTTTTTTCTTTTACGAGATTTGAAAGTTGCATTATTTTTTCTTCCACGAGATTTACGAATTGCATTGTT